CGAAAGCCGTTGCGCTAACGCGCATCCGTTTTCTTGCTCGTTAGCGCTTTACTAATAACATAGAAAGGGCTTTTCTTGCTTGTTTAGTAAAGTCACGCTTTTTTTTTATAGGAGTAGGTGCTTTCTGGGGCAGGGTACTCTTCATTCTTCATTTGAAACTAATGAATGTCGGGTCGGGGGTTTCCGCCTTGTTATCAAAAAGGGAGTTGGGTAAAGCAAACTCCCTCCTTGGACGAGCACGGGGCTTAGTCAAGTAGAACCGGGTTGCGTTGCTTGATGCTCCGATCGAAAACAAATCAGTGGGGCCATGCCGGTACGACTGAATATGCGTTAGAAAGGTCAATCCCTTCCCTACGACACCAAAAAAACCGGGCCGAACTTCTAACTAACAGCCCGCCCGCTTCCATAGAACAATATCGTGGCAACGTAGACCTAAGTGGTCATATTGGATCCTTGGGAACCATCACAAGTACGGCCGGCCTATATTTAAACGAGAATGCCGTGTCGTCCAGCGGAGCCTAGAAGAAGGTGACTCGCGCAGACAGCGGACTCCTTTTCAATAGAAAGGAATAGCCAAACCAACCCAGCTGGCTGGTCAATCTCAGAGATCTTATCGGCCGGCAAACCGGAGACGGACGACCACGGTCCCGACCTTACCAGCACCGGAGGTGTACTAATCAATGAACCCCCGAAACCTACTTTCTTTTCTGACAAAATCAACCAAGCCTAACCGGTCACGACATGTTGTTGATATTGATTGAGTTTTGGGGACTTTCGCTGACTGAATCCATCCATAAACCTAGACCCCGGCAACCTTCGTAACCAAAGCGTCACGACAACATCCAAAGGTGACCCTTGGATGGGGGCAAGGAGGAGCGCGTAGGAATGCCGACCACTACATAAGCCACTAGTGGCTGAGAGAAAGCGAGCAGCACCTTGTATAGGTTGTGCGGAGCTTGAAGAAGCGAGCCCCTTTCAGAGAAAGCCATTGCGCGCTAGCCTAGCTAGCTAGCGTTTTTCAGCCGGCTGTTATGTTGGTTGTAGCGCGCCTTCCCTCCCTCAGCGTTTCACACTAAGCAAGTTTCACTCCCTCTCTCATTTCGGAAAGATTTTTCAGTATTTTTTTATGATGACCTGGTCGAGAGAGTACGATACATTGGTGTAAAAGATTTTTTGGGATCTGTGAGGTTGGTTTTTTTATAGTAAGGCCTGGCCGGAAAGTGAGCTTTGATAATCCTAAGTACTTCTTCGAGTAAGCTCGTGATCTATAGACAGGATATAATCCTATTCCTCCTGAGCTAGGCACTTCTTGCTTATGAGTCCGATAAGCTGCCTAAAGTATTCAATATTTCAAGTCGTGAGCTGAAATAGCCCGATTCTCTACTTCTGGCTTTAGTCAATTCTGTGGGCAAGTCAAGTATAGTAGTTACCGTTGCTTGTTTGCTCCTTCGTATAGGTTCCGTGTAGGCGCCTTTCCATACGATCAATTGAATATTGGAAAAAGACTCTGGATATTCACTACTATTGATATCTGAAACTTTAGACTTGAAGTCTACTGCTTACTCATTTGATTTGATATAAGTTCGGAATCCACTGAGGTAGAGCCGGGCCGGGGGAATCCATACAGGTCGAGTGGGCCTTACGGTTTGCTTGCTTGGCTCTCAGTTGCCTTTAAGCTTTCAGGCGAATATGGCTCATAAATGAGATATTTGCATTAGATAGCTGTTAGTAGGGGCGCATTGGTTAGCCCACGAGAGAGAGGCTGTGGGGCTGTTCGAGGTTGAGAGGAAAGAAAGCAGTTGGAGGTGAAGGAACTCCACTCTCATCTAAGCAAGCGCCTCCGCAGGCACTCTTGCAATAGGAGAATATGCTTTTCATTCACCACTCTAGTCGACGGAGACAACTACTATCGGATTCAGTTGAGCCAGCCTTATGAGGGCCTTAGTGCGCTAGGTGGTAGTTCAGCTGTAAGTGTCAACCAGTCGGAAGGAGAACTCATAGCAGGGGAGGAACCAATTTCAAGGGGAGAGAAAGTGAGATAATGAAGGGACTTTTGTATAGTTGATTATGAATTTCATGAAGTAGAGATCGGGACTACTCCAAGCTACGGGTTTCACTGCCTTATAAGAGAGAGACGGGGCCTAGTGCGCTTGCTCCTTGCTCAGTCAATTGGATACCTGCTTGAAGCTATTCTCTCTCTTTACTGCCCTGCCCGGAAGATCCGTGATCAAATCATCTTGGGAGTTGCCGGTGCGAATCCCCTATCTTCCTTTCTGCTCTCCGAATCCTTGCCTGATCTCCTTTCTTGCCTTAAGCCTGGAGACCTGTTGGGCAAGTGAAGTGTCATGATTCAGGGATATTCCTGTGCCCTGCCTCTTGAGCGCTTAGTAAGCTTCCCCTTCCAGCTGGTATTCTTTGTGCCTGTATGGTGTTTACGGGGTGGGACTCAAAAGTGTATACCTTCCCTGTGCTTCGAGCTATTCGCTATTCTAAGGCAGTC